GTGCAGTGATACTCGGATTCGTACAAAGGATAATCGTTTATTTTGCACCTGTTTTTAGTTACTAACCCGGTTGCTTTTTTAGTAAATGGAAATTTCAAATGACTATTCATCTTTTTTTTTCATACAAATAGGGGGCAAGAAAGCTCTATGGAAAAATGGTGGTTTAATTCAATGTTGTCTAAGGAGGAGTTAGAGGATAGGTGTGGGCTAAGTAAATCAATGGACAGTGACAATATCAACAGCAATGAAAATATGATTCTCAATTTTACAGAAAAAAGCATTCATAGTTGGAGTAATGGTTCTAGTTACAGTAATTTTGATCTTTTATTCGCTATCGGGGACATTCCTAATTTAATCTCTGATGAGACTTTTTTAATTAGGGATCATAAGGGGGAAACTTATTCCGTTTATTTTGATATTGAAAATAAGATTGTTGAGATTGACAATTATCATTCTTTTTCGAATTATTGGAATTCTAGTTATGGGACTGGATCTAAAAGTAACGATACCCATTATGATCTTTACATGTACGATACTAAATCGAGTTTGAATAATCACATTAATGGTTGTATTGACAGTTATCTTCATTCTCAAATGCGTATTGATAATTTTGTTTTACGTGATATTGACCATTACGGCGATAATTACATTTTTGATGAAAGTAAGACTACCACTAAGACAAACGGTAGGGATAAGAATCTTGAGGTAACTAAAAAATACAGGAATTTGTGGATTCAATGTGAAAATTGTTATGAATTAAATTATAAGAAATTGTTGAAGTCAAAAATGAGCATTTGTGATGAATGCGGATATCATTTGAAAATGAGTAGTTCAGAGAGAATCGAACTCTCGATTGATCCCGGTACTTGGGAGCCCATGGATGAAGACATGGTCTCAACGGATCCCATTGAATTTCATTCGGAGGAGGAACCCTATAAAGATCGTATTAATTCTTACCAAAAAGAGACAGGGTTAACCGACGCTGTTCAAACAGGTATAGGCCAACTAAATGGTATTCCTGTAGCAATAGGGGTTATGGATTTTCAGTTTATGGGGGGTAGTATGGGATCCGTAGTAGGAGAGAAAATAACTCGTTTGGTTGAGTATGCTACCAATAAAAATCTACCCCTTATTATAGTGTGTGCTTCCGGCGGGGCGCGAATGCACGAAGGAAGTTTGAGCTTGATGCAAATGGCTAAAATTTCGTCGGCTTTATTTGATTATCAATCAAATAAAAAGTTATTCTATGTATCAATTCTTACATCTCCTACTACTGGAGGTGTGACAGCTAGTTTTGGTATGTTGGGAGATATCATTATTTCCGAACCTAGCGCCTACATTGCATTTGCGGGTAAAAGAGTAATTGAAGAAACATTGAATACGACAGTACCTGAAGGTTCACAAGAAGCTGAATATTTATTCGATAAGGGTTTATTCGATCCAATTGTACCACGTAATCCTTTAAAGGGCGTTCTAAGTGAGCTATTTCGGTTGCACGCTTTCTTTCCTTTGAATCAAAATTCGATCGAGCAGTAAGGTCAATTATTTTTGGGGGGGCAAAAAAGGAGTGAGTTATCGTAATCAAAGACAAAATGATAAAGAACCAATTATAATAGAATATAGAATAATGGGTATGGGGTTGCGGATAATTTTTTTTTACTTCATATTCCACTCCTGATTACTAATCAGAGAACCTCTATTCTGACTTCTGTAAATTGCAAATTTAGCAAATAAAACGAATTTCATCTTCCTTTCTGTAAAATTGGAAAAAAGCCTTTTGCATCTTAATGGATTTCCTTGTTGGAGACTCTCCATAGTACCAACATAATATCTTATCTCTTGGATCCGATTCTAACAAATCTTTTGGGACTTTGTAAGGAACTCTTTCTTTATTTATTTTATATTGAATTAAAAGACAAGAGCAAAAGAAGAAGAAAAGATGAATAATAAACTTTTTTCTTATCAAACATATATTTTTATTTTTTGTGGCGAAGGCTAATTAAGTTTATTTAGTTAGTTCTACGTTTATTGAACTTAGTATATACTATACTCACTTAGATATAATTAGTATAATTATATAGAATTATAATTCGAATTAAGTTAAGATAATTTTAGAACAATATAACAAACAGGTATAAATAGTAAATCGAGGTACCCATTCTATGATAGATATAAACCTTCCCTCTATTTTTGTGCCTTTCGTAGGCCTAGTATTTCCGGCAATTGCAATGGCTTCTTTATTTCTTCATGTTCAAAAAAACAAGATTGTTTAGGCCGGATGGTGAGGCTTTTAAAAGACTTATACTTGATTGAATCATAACACGGATATCTATTTATTTTATTGGAAAGTGTAATATGGTGGACTGCGTGATTTCTTTCGAACATAAGTGCAAGAACTTTTATGCATGCGAAACCGGATATTAGGGGTAAATTCATTTAAACTATTTTCAAATCAATAGATCAGGACGGGTCGGTCCATGTTTGAAATAGAAAGTCGATGCTTGTAGATATAGATATCTAGGGCGGGGTCGTATGAAGGGAACATTCTGAGTTTCGTTTGCGATTGAATTAATTTTTTGAATTACCCCGACAGGTTCACATTCGAATAGTGCTAGTTGATGAGAGTTACTTCAGAAACCCAATAGCGTTAAGTAGAGTATAAGTGAAATTCACTTTAGTTATTCTATCAATTCAAATTAAATGCAACTCGATTAGTATGAATTGGCGATCCGAACGTATATGGATAGAACTTATAAGGGGGTCTCGAAAAACAAGTAATTTATGCTGGGCCTTTATCCTTTTTTTAGGTTCATTAGGATTTTTATTAGTTGGAACTTCCAGCTATCTTGGTAGGAATTTGATATCTTTATTTCCCTCTCAACAAATCTTTTTTTTTCCACAGGGAATCGTGATGTCTTTCTATGGGATCGCAGGACTCTTTATTAGCTCCTATTTGTGGGCCACAATTTCCTGGAATGTAGGTAGTGGGTATGATCTATTCGATAAAAAAGAAGGAATAGTTTGCATTTTTCGTTGGGGATTTCCGGGAAAAAAGCGTCGCATCTTCCTCCGATTTCTTATAAATGATATTCAGTCTATCAGAATAGAACTTAAAGAGGGTATTTCTCCTCGTCGTGTCCTTTATCTAGAAATCAGAGGCCAGGGGGCCATTCCTTTGACTCGTACTGATGAGAATTTGACTCCACGAGAAATGGAACAAAAAGCTGCTGAATTGGCCTATTTCTTGCGCGTACCGATTGAAGTATTTTGAAATCAACCGAACAAGGAATGTTTTCTGATTCTCGGCTGGGGATAGAAAACCTCTACACCCCCCTTTTTTTATAACTTTTCTATGGGAGAATTTAACGAAAATTTCGGAAAATTTCGTCAGAACGTCCTTTCGGGTCAAAGCAAACGTATATTATATGGAACATCCAAAAAAAGGGGGGTTGTTTTTTTGTCTGCAAAAAAAATATTTTATGCGTCTGGAAATCCACTCGACGCAATTCATTAGCAAAAAAAGTAACAAATCGAAATAAAGATAGATTCATCCCAAAATGTTTTGAAAAAAATAAATTTTTTGCTTTTCATTTCAATATGTTGAATTGATAGGTAAGAGCCAGCTAGCTTATCTAAATTCATTATCTTTCTCGCTGTTTCGTTTTCTCTTCTTTACTGAATGACCCAACATTTTGCTACCCCGTTTTGATCATCACATTCAGAAAATTATCTCAATTCTTTTTGTGCTATGGTAGTCAGCGGATTTTTTTTTTAATATTTGGAGAGTTTTTTATCTCGAAATTCGAATTCATTAACTAAAGCGGGTTTTCGGGGATTCATCGAAAGGAAGGAATTGCTTCGAATTTAACCAATTTCGAAGTGGACTCTTATTCGATTTCTGTATTTTTGCAAGATTCTTCAAAATTCTCAAGGACTAATTATCGAATCACAAAAAAAAACAATGATTCGATACCTTGGACTCGAATTCGTTTTAGTAAAAAATCACATATTAGATCGCATAGAGTCGACGAATGAGGCCCCTTTATTAAATTTTAACAATTTCCTAAAAAAAAATGGCAAAAAATAAAGCATTTATTCCCCTTCTATTTCTTGGATCTATAGTCTTTTTACCCTGGTGGAGCTTTCTCACATTTCAAAAAAGTTTGGAATATTGGGTTACTAATTCGTGGAATACCAAGCAATCCGAAACTTTTTTGAATGATATTACAGAAAAGACTCTTCTAGAAAAATTCATAGAATTAGAGGAGCTCCTACTGTTAGACGATATGATAAAGGAATACCCGGAGAGACATCTAAAAGAGTTTCGTATAGGAATCCATAACGAAACGATTCAATTGATCAAGTTGCACAACGAAGATTGTATCCATACAATTTTGTCCTTCTCGACCAATATAATCTGTTTCGTTATTCTAAGTGGTTATTCGATTATAGGTAATAAAGAACTTATTATTCTTAACTCTTGGGTTCAGGAATTCCTATATAATCTAAGCGATACAATAAAAGCATTTTCTATTCTTTTATTAACTGATTTATGTATCGGATTCCATTCACCCCATGGTTGGGAACTGGTGGTTGGCTCTATCTACAAAGATTTTGGATTTTCCCATAACGATCAAATTGTATCTGGCCTTGTTTCCACTTTTCCAGTGATTCTAGATACAATTTTGAAATATTGGATCTTTCGTCATTTAACTCGCGTATCCCCATCACTTGTCGTGATTTATCATTCAATGAATGAATGAAAAAAGGGTCTAATGATATTAATCCAATTAGAATGTTTGGTACTTTGAGCATAAGCATTCCAAATCGTACTGACTCTTTCTACCCATCCAAGGGAGGAAGGTCCTCCAATATTCCATTAAATAGCAGAATCGTGGATAGGGAACTATACTAGCGACCTACCAAATTTATTGTAGAAATTTTCGGGATAAAAAATTGGACCATGCAAACTATAAATACCCTTTCTTGGATAAAAGAAC